TTAGTATTTGCAATTTGTGAGGGTCGTTCTAGCTATATACGAAATACGTGATTAATAATAAGATAAATAAATTATTTTGGGAACTCCATAGATTTTTGAAATCGGTTACCATTCCTTAATCGCACAAAAGAGATACAAGTAACTAGGGGTATTATGTGATTAGTTGATATACAAAATATATAATTCAAGTAGGCAAGTCGAAAAATAGATGGTTGAATCAAAATAATTCTTTTTAAAGTTCTATTTCCTTCAGAGGGCAATATGAATGTTCTATTATGTTCTATCAACACACTACTAAAAGGGTTATACAATATATCTGGTGTGGAAGTCGGCCAACATTTCTATTGGCAAATAGGAGGTTTTCAAGTCCATGCCCAAGTACTTATTACTTCTTGGGTTGTAATTGCTATCTTATTAGGTTCAGCCATTATAGCTGTTCGTAATCCACAAACAATTCCTACTGACAGTCAGAATTTCTTCGAATATGTCCTTGAATTCATTCGAGACGTGAGCAAAACTCAGATTGGAGAAGAATATGGTCCATGGGTTTCCTTTATTGGAACTTTGTTTCTATTTATTTTTGTTTCGAATTGGTCAGGTGCTCTTTTACCTTGGAAAATCATACAGTTACCTCATGGGGAATTAGCCGCACCTACAAATGATATAAATACTACCGTTGCTTTAGCTTTACTTACGTCAGTAGCATATTTCTATGCGGGTCTTACCAAAAAAGGATTAGGTTATTTCGGTAAATACATTCAACCAACTCCAATCCTTTTACCCATTAATATCTTAGAAGATTTCACAAAACCCCTATCACTTAGTTTTCGACTTTTCGGAAATATATTAGCTGATGAATTAGTAGTTGTTGTTCTTGTTTCTTTAGTACCTTTAGTGGTTCCTATACCTGTCATGTTACTTGGATTATTTACAAGCGGTATTCAAGCTCTTATTTTTGCAACTTTAGCTGCGGCTTATATAGGCGAATCTATGGAGGGTCATCATTGACTAGTTTTCAAAATAGGCTTTTTTTAGCTTAAGACTTACGCAATATATGCGCGTATCACGAAAATCTGCTTAGGGAACATAACATAAGAGTAATAGTAAAAAAAGCTTAAGATCTTAGAGATATTAGGGAGTTGCAACAAACAGGGAAGTAAAAAAAAAGGAAAGAGATCTAAAAGATCTTTTTCCTAAAATTCCAGTTCGGTCCATTTATACCCCCTCCAATGAATATTCTCTTTATATTGTTTTGTTGATTGAATTCGAATATTCAATATTATTAGCTATTAGTAATCATAATCTGAATAAGAATTTTTATGGCATTACTTATAGTATTACTACGGCGTGCTATTAAAAAAAAAAGATGTTATTGTTATATAGAATGATGCCCATTCAAGTTGATTTCATCCAATTCAACGATTGACCAAAAGATAATTTTAATAAATAATAAATTACATTAACTTAGATCAATCAAATACTGATATTTCGATGCAATGATTCGATCTAACGAATTTGTACATGTAGATTGATTGTACCCGTGTGGCCGAATAATAAAAGAAAAAATAAAGATTTACAAAAAACAAAAGTGAAATTTATAAAAAAAATGGATTGGTTAGAGGAGGAGGAGCCGAACTAGATGTATGTAATCTAATTGCTATAAGACAAATCTTGTGAATGTTTCGAAGAATAATTCTAGAATCCGATTGAATGTAAGATATGAATAGTTGATTTACGTTATGGAAGAAACACATGTATATGTGATATTAGATATTTATTAGTTATATATGAACTAAAGATATAATATATCTAATTAATATCTAATACTGTGAATTTAGATAAGGATTCCAATAGAAGCCCTTCCCTTTAGTTTGTAATTGTGAATTGAATATTAATTAAATGAATAAAATGAATATTGAATGAATAATGAATAAAGAGATTAAATCAAGGAAAAAAAAACGAAAAATTCAAAGAGAATGGTTTGGAAAAAAGAAAGAAATGGAAGAACAAAAGTCATATGGATTCACAAAAATTATGTGAATATAAACTAAAAAAAAAGAAATATCGAAGTAGTTCTGATGGTTCAATAATATTATTACTTCAATTCAGAGTTCTTAGTTCCTTCGACTGTATAGATCTTAGCGATGGAATAATTAAGTCATAATTTCTTGTTTTATTGTATCATTAACTATTTACTTATTTTGGTGTGAGGAACTTATCATGAATCCACTGATTTCTGCCGCTTCCGTTATTGCTGCCGGGTTGGCCGTCGGTCTTGCTTCTATTGGACCTGGGGTTGGTCAAGGTACTGCTGCGGGCCAAGCTGTAGAAGGGATCGCGAGACAGCCCGAAGCGGAGGGAAAAATCCGAGGTACTTTATTGCTTAGTCTGGCTTTTATGGAAGCTTTAACAATTTATGGACTAGTTGTAGCCTTAGCGCTTTTATTTGCGAATCCCTTTGTTTAATCCTATAACAATACGTATTTTTCTTAGTTTATTT